GAAAGAAATTGATAAAACATCCCTAGAAACCTACTTCTGCTACTTAGACTTATTAATGAAGTTATAGGATTTTGTATAGAATATAAAAAGAAAAATGATTCCATTTCTACCATTATTATGATAATACATATTCCAACCTGCTTGAATACCAGAAAAATAAATGGATTGGACATTTGATCTTTTCGCTGAGATAAGGGCATAAAAATCAGAAAGAATATATAGAATTAGAATCGGTTTTTTAGCATTTACCCCCCCTTTATGTTATGGATTTCATTGTTCAAAAAATGATTCGCAGAGACGAGAGATATTTTGTTTACGGATTTTTGAGTAGAATACGATTGTGAAGTGTATAAGAAAAGAAGGTTTGTATGGCTTAAACACGTGTGGAGATATCTATAATATCTGTCTTTCTTCTCTTTTATTGTTTTATTGTCGTTTTATGTTCTATTCGGGGCAACACAGGTTGTGCTCTCCGAAAACATAATTTCAATTTTCTATTCAATTCAAAATTCAAATTGAAGTATGATACTTTTCTGATATCTGATAATTCTATATCGGGAACATATATAAATAATATATATCCGTCTAACAATTTATCTTGGGGGGTTTACATATACTGATAATTGTTGTTATAATTAATATTAATAATTCAAATTGAGAAGGATTTTTTGATTGAAAAAATCCATACTGAACTGATTAGTTATATATCATATATCAAGTTGTATTTTCTTATGTCATTAGGAAACCAAAATTTGGAGATTCAAATCCAAGAATCATTCATGCATTCTAAGGCAATAGTTACTGGGTCCTATTTTCAGAAAGTTGAATTTTGTATTTTGCGACTGAAAATCCACATTTGATTTTTCAATAGAAAGGTAAGAGAAAGTTTTGAACATTATGAATTTTGAGATAGACTCAATCGAAATTGAAAGGATGAATCAAACCCAATCAAAAGGGAAGAAGGATTAGGATTTCTTTGACTTTTAGGAAAAATTAAGGAAAACAGAACTCAAGGCGCAAGTACAATAAAAAAGCAGTTCAGTAATCCGGGAAAGTTTTCATCTATTTTGTATTTGTAGCATTTTGGCGACATGGCCGAGTGGTAAGGCAGAGGACTGCAAATCCTTTTTTCCCCAGTTCAAATCCGGGTGTCGCCTGATCAACAAAAAACTTGAAATCTCTTTTTTTCTTCTGTTGATATAACCCGCCGAATGATTCGCCAGCAGAAGCAGAGAAAGCAGACTGTTGATACTTGTTTTGGTCTGGGTGTTTTTATAAAAAATTGTAAATATCCTTGCATTGCATATTTAGGCTTAGCTTTCAAGTAAATATTCGAATGCTCGAGGGGCTATCAAGACTTCGCAATTACCTTCTACTACAAATCAAAATTTTATATTATTAATCCATTGTATAATGACTGGACCTTGGAGAGCCCGATAGGAAATCGAAATAGTTGTGGAAGGGGGCGGAAGATACTTTATTATATACGAGGAACTCACGAAAATATCTCAGTGCTCAAGCATCCAATCAATTCAAATGAGGGTCAACAAAAAAAGAATAGGACCTATTATTACTACATGTTCCATTAGTAACATTCCCTTGAGATGTTACTGCGGATTTTGCTTGGGTTTAATCTTTCCCGATTATAAATCATATAGAAATTTCTTATAAAATGAGCGAATTTATTGGATTGGTTTATTAATAGTCTTCGTTCTTTTTGACTCTGCGCCATTGATTCTACTATTATTAGTATTAGTGAGGAATAATGGAACAATTCCTTTATATTTATAGAGATAGGGGACATAATTCATATGGATATAGTAAGTCTTGCTTGGGCTGCTTTAATGGTAGTCTTTACTTTTTCCCTTTCACTCGTAGTGTGGGGAAGGAGTGGACTCTAGGGGTTCTGCTAATTGAGTTAAGGAAGCAAACTGTATCAATATCAATTGCTTTCTAGATGGTTCTGCAACACCTTTGGAACAAAATCAAAATATCTTCATTTTGAAATTCCATTGGACTCGACTGGAGTAATGTATTATAGGAATCATCCTCTTTCAATCAAAGAGCTATTTCAACGATTCCCATGTTTGTAGTTCGAAAGGAAAAGGATCCCAGGAAATTTATTCGAACCTAATTCTTACTAAATTTTCTATTCCAATTAATGGCCTCTTCCTAGGTGATACTGAGGAGGGCCGGACCCTTTTTTTATTTGTTTCTCTCTTTACTGTTCAAAGAAGAAGTGGTTTTGTTAAGTGTATACGCACTTTGTATGAGAAAGAAAGGATATAAACATAGTGGTTGTCTAACGAGATACTATTTAGAATAAGATCGTCAGGTGAGTCACATATTGCGCATTTACCGCTTTCGAATTTTTGAAATTGGATTTAGACTTTTTTAGACTTTATCGACTTATTTCATATCATGGTTCAGGCGTTAAAAATCAGTGAGGTTTACTCTTCCTTTTCGATGCCCGTGGAACTACTGTCAATGGTTTACTTCTTGGGAATGTTAAAAAAAAGATTACTACGTGATTTTTTGAATATGCCTATATCTATCGCTTTTGCTTCATTGATTTGATTCTCTCAATAGATACCGAGATTCATATTGGAAATCAAAAATATAGTAATTCAAACTATAAGACATAGGAGTAATTCAGATTGATCAGAACAAATAGATATAGCAAATAAATGGAATTGGATGCTATGTCAATCCCATATATGGAATTGATATTCGCATATATCAAGATAATATTGTAGATTGATATATAGATCCATATCAAATGCAGCCTCTATCTTTATTTTATTCCAGGGGGCAGCTTTATAACAAGAATCTAACTAATAAATAGTATGGTAGAAAGATTCATCTATTTCTTTCTACCATACTATCTATCTATTAGAATACTGCCGATTCTAGTCCACTCATTTCATTTAAGACATGAAATTGGAATCTTTTTCATTTTATTTCGTCAATTTTGGCTAAGAACTCAGAAGTCAAGTTTCATTCAAATTAGTTAATAATTAATCGTTTTGACTGACTGTTTTTACATAAATGATAAGTAGAAAAGCGGTAGGAACTAGAATAAATAGTGCAGTAGCAATAAATGCAAGAATATTTACTTCCATAATCTCATCGGTTTTTTACTTCGCAATAACTCGGGATTTAATCCCATAGAGATGATAAATCTTTGGCCTGTAAATTCAATGAATGAATATTACCTCTCGATGATCTTGAATCAGATCAATATCATGAATAACAATATCTGAACTATCAAATAAATTCGTCGTCGAGAATTGAATAGTATAACATAGGAAGTTCTTTTATCCATACCGCCCCAAACTTGGATTGCTGACCTAACCCAAAATTCCTTTATTTATTTATCATTTTTTATTATCTGTTCTTTTTTTCTCTCTAATCTATCTAGTTCCTTCTTGTACAATCATCTGATGAAGTCTCATCAAATAGCTCTTCCACTTCCAGTGGTCACATAGTTACAAACCCAAACAAACAATAAAAGCTAAATGGAAAAAGAAAGGAGTTTAGAACGAAACTATTTTTGACTTGGAAGACAAAGAAGTGTGATAAAGATGAGACCGTATAAAATGAATATTCATCAAATTTACTATTTTCCGATTTGTTCTTTCGTCGATGGGGCCTTAAAACAAAATGAAAAATAGGAAAAATGATTCATTCGCCTTTCTAAGAGGAGTAGGATCTTTGGTTGATCTGTCCTTCCCCCTCCTTTCTTCGTAGATTATTAGCCCCGGGACACCTATACCAAAAGCTCAGTGTGCAATTTGCATGAAATCTATTTTGCAACTTCAAACTAGTAAGTCAGGTTCCATAAATCCGTAGCCAGAAAAATAAATTGTTTTTTTTTTGTTTTTTCTGGAAAGTATTTTCTTATATTCAATTTTGTATTGGACAAGAAAGGAATTCCTTTTGTGTATGCGCGCCTCAAAAAAGTATAGTACTCGATTCCATTACATGCATCGGGGGCAATCGAAAAAGCCAGCATTTCTTGGAATACTGACTATAATGCTACCAATAATTGTACTAATCCAACCGCATATGTCTTTCTCCTACCAAAAGGAAAGAAAAAAGAAATAAGGATTTCCCCTTTGCTTTGACAATGGAATTCTTCCCCCGGTCCCCTTCAGAAAAAGGGAGAGATTTTTTGATATATTTATTGGATCCGTCGGGACTGACGGGGCTCGAACCCGCAGCTTCCGCCTTGACAGGGCGGTGCTCTGACCAATTGAACTACAATCCCAGGGAAATACGGGATCTAGCAGAAAATTTGATTCTTTTTTATCTCCGGATCGGGTATTTCTGAAGTACAAAGGGAGTTATATCATCTCATGGCGGATTGGCGAATTATTGGGCCGAGCTGGATTTGAACCAGCGTAGACATATTGCCAACGAATTTACAGTCCGTCCCCATTAACCGCTCGGGCATCGACCCAGGAAGAATCAATTTTCGACTTATTGGTAATCCATGATCAATTTCCTTTCGTAGTACCCTACCCCCAGGGGAATTCGAATCCCCGCTGCCTCCTTGAAAGAGAGATGTCCTAAACCACTAGACGATGGGGGCCCGCTTGACCAACGGCCATCATACTATGATCATAGTATGATCCGTTTTTTGAAATTGTCAATATAATCAAATGATTCTAGCCGAGGGATCTTTCCCCCTTTCAGAATTGCATAGAATTGTTTTTTATTCGTCATTGACGAATTATTCATTAGAATCGACATTAGAAATCTAGTAGTAGTATTTTTTTTTTTTTGAATTATTTCAATTGAATTTATTTCTATTCGAGTCGGTCTTGAAACAATTCATTGCATTTTCTCCTAGACTTCCTAGGTAAATCCATTTTATTATTCAACAATGAGCCACTAGACACTATGTATCTACTGCACGTACTTAATGCATATATACTTATGTTTATAATATATGTACATATAGATATTTTATCCACATAGTGAATAATTCCGGAATT